AGTGGTTGAAGGCGTAGCATTGGAACTGCTATGTAGGCTTTTGCTTACCGAGGGTTCGAATCCCTCTCTTTCCGTACCTTCACCTAATTCACCGATCTTATTAACCACAATAGATCAAATAGCAATGGATACGACTATTCCAAGAGTTATACCTTTCTTTGATATGGATTCTCTATTCCTAATGGCTGTGGTACCGAAAATACTGTTAAAGAAAAGAGTAGACAAGGAATGAAAATATCCCTCTCGGTCTATGATACCTAAATGGAAGAAAAATCCGGATTAAACCCTTATTTATCTTAACCTTAGGTTAATTTACTTCGCCGAAAGGGAGCAAAATTGTTCGAACCCTTATTCTTATTAGTCTTGATTTTATTTTTGTTAGGTTTAAGTCTGACGAGAATAATATTCTACAACTAGCAATTCATTTATTTTCAAACCGACCCATTTACTATCTATTATTTGATTGACTAATCCTTTATATTGGAATGGTTGAAGAGTCAAATGGTTTGGCAATTCCTCATGAGGGGATGAATCGAGAGAATTTTGAATTAGAGCTCTAGATTTTTGTTCATCCCTCGCCGCAATAGTATCTCGGGGTTTGCAGCGATAACTGGGTATATCTACTATACGACCATTGACTAAAATATGTCTATGGTTAACTAATTGGCGAGCTCCCGGAATAGTCGGAGCCATACCCAACCGAAAAAGGATGTTATCCAGGCGCATTTCAAGTAATTGTAGTAAAACCTGACCTGTTGACCCTTTTGCCTTTCCGGCGATACGAACGTATTTAAGTAATTGTCGTTCTGTAAGACCATAATGAAAACGCAATTTTTGTTTTTCTTCTAGGCGAATACGATATTGGGATTTTTTCCCGGAACGCGATTGGTTTCTAAGATCACTTCCAGCTTTGGGCCTTTTATTAGTTAGCCCCGGTAAAGCCCCCAGGCGGCGTATTTTTTTGAAACGAGGACCTCGGTAACGCGACATAAAGACTCCTTCTTCTTATTTATATTTAATTATTAATTCTTATTGATGAAATTTCATTCTACAGAATAAACCTAAACTAAAAATGAACTAAATTTGAAATAAAGCGAAATTTACTGAAGTATTATTCTATTAAAGAATAATGAGATGAGTTGGATAAATATCCATATTTTTATATTCTATATATAGAAAAAGAAAAGGATTCTTTTCGTGACATAGTTGTAAATTCCTATAACATAATAAATCAATGGCTTTTGCCACAAGAGGAAGACATTTTTTTTTCAATATTCTTTGATTTCAAAGATGCATTATCAATCATGTAAAACATCGAATAAAATAAATAGAGAAAAGCCGACTATCGGAATCGAACCGATGACCATCGCATTACAAATGCGATGCTCTAACCTCTGAGCTAAGCAGGCTCACATAACATAAATTCGACATGCATAGGAATTCAATAAACTCTTAGAATCTTTGCTATTAACTATTAAGCTATTCATATTCGCTATTCATAATTAATATGAATATATTAAAGAATAGAATATAGAATTTCAAATAACTGTTAAATATTATAGAACATAACAATTAATCTAGCGATATATAATTTCAATTTTTTTTTATCACAATGAAATATTATTTTTTTTTTTATTTTTTAATTAAAAAATAAAAAAAAGGAGTCGACCGTTCAAGTATTCGAAATTGCATCGGTAAATGAGTGGAAGCGAGACAGATGTATAGGGTATGTATCCACTTATATTGAATTTCGGATACAGAAATGATAAAATCGTTTTTGATTGGACCAAATATAAGCCTCCCATAGAAGATGAAAGAAGATAGACAAGAAATCAAAGACAAAGAGGAGAAAACACTTTTTCGAGACAAGAATCGGCATCTATCTAATGAATTCACGGTATAAATGAAAGAAAAAAGGGAACGAGATCACAATGAGATTTTCATCTCAAAAAAGGGGATATGGCGAAATTGGTAGACGCTACGGACTTAATTGGATTGAGCCTTGGTATGGAAACTTACTAAGTGATAACTTTCAAATTCAGAGAAACCCTGGAATTAATAAAAATGGGCAATCCTGAGCCAAATCACGTTTTCCGAAAACAAACAAAGGTTCAGAAAGCGAAAATCAACAAGGATAGGTGCAGAGACTCGATGGAAGCTGTTCTAACGAATGGAGTTGATTGTCTTACGTTGGTAGAGGAATCCTTCTATCGAAACTTCATAAAAGATGAAGGATAAACCTGTATACATAATATAGAAGAATTGTTGTGAATCGATTCCATATTGAAGAAAGAATCGAATATTCATTGATCAAACAATTCACTCCATAATCTGATAGATCTTTTGAAGAACTGATTAATCGGACGAGAATAAAGATAGAGTCCCGTTCTACATGTCAATACCGGCAACAATGAAATTTATAGTAAGAGGAAAATCCGTCGATTTAAAAAATCGTGAGGGTTCAAGTCCCTCTATCCCCAAAAAGACCATTTGACTCCCT